TATCGTGTCGTAAGAAAAAAAACGAATCGGAAAAAAAGATTTTTTTTAGTGAACGTGTTCATTCATTTTGACTACTTTAGCATATTTTATCATAGTAATTTCGACTCCACCTTCCCGGAGTTCATTCTCCGGGGAACTCCATTTAAATTATTCCGGTGTATTCTTTCCAATCTACTTCTTTTCTGATTTCGTTGGAAATCATATAAAGACAATTCCTATTTGATATAGCTATTTGGGCCAGTATTTTACGATTAAGAAGCAACTGTCTCTTGTATAGATCATGTATTAATTTACTATAACTATAGGATACTCCCCTTTCTCGAATTACTGCGTTTATCCGAGTGATCCACAAACGACGAAAATTTCTCTTTTGCTTATCCCTATCCCGATGAGCCGAAACCAAAGCTCTTATTTTCTGTTGAGTAATAGTTCGAGTAAGTCTTGAATGAGACCCTCGAAAACTTGATGCAAATAAACGAATTTTTGTTCTACGTCTCCGGGCTATATATCCGCGTTTAATTCTGGTCATTGAATAAATAAAATTTTGACGAATAACTAATTGATTTCTTTTCTTTCAGTTATTCTTTTACCCGTCCTGGTCTATTAATAACCAAACGGATTTTTCCAATGTATAAAATAAAAATTCCAATGGCTTTGGCTACTATAACCTTCCCGACCACGATTTTTTCCTTTTTAGGTATTTTACTGCGAAATATGAAAGAAATAAGAAATTTTCTTTTGCTAGGTGTCAAAAATATAGTCAACAATAAAAAAAAAATAAATATAAATTAAATGGATAAAGAAATAGTGGGTTTCATCGTTTCTATGGTTACTTCTTAAACGGTGAGGTCTTCTCTATACACCGGAGCCTTTACTTCATTTAATATTTCATCAATGTTATTGGTAACTTGTATAGTTCACACCACACTCTTTGGCTCTACCCCATGAATTATCCAGTAACAGGTCTTTCACAACGAGACCTACCTATACAGTAACGGTATTTAATTATGAAAGTTAGCTGGGTAGCTGACCCTCGTAGTCCGTTCTTGACCGAGTGAGAACTTCATTTTTATGTTTTTTTTTTTTTTTTTGAATTTCAATAAGATTTCCTCCGCTTAATGGATAACCATTTGCTACCAATGGAGAATTGTTTCTCATCTTAAATTCAGATGATTGGATTTGCACCAATGGAAACCATAAACTTTATACACAGTAGAGGGATCGATTTGCTTATTTTTAGATAGTGAATGGAGTTCCTTCTTCCATTCTATCCTATTCACTGGTACTGATCATTCATACTGGAAGCGGTTTTCTTGCTTTTTTTGTGTCAGCTCATGATCTAAACGAGTCGCACATACACCCTAGTACATGTTCCTCGACGCTGAGGACATCCCCGAAGCGCGGGGGATTTCGTGACATTTCGAATGGGCTGTCTTGTATTTCTAATAAGTTGTTTAATAGTTGGCATGTTGAATCATATACATAATGGGCTGGTTTAGATTGATCCTAACCGGATGATTATGAATTTTTTTTATTTTATTTAATAGTAAACTCGGAGATAAAATTAATAGTAAACTCGGAGATAAAATCTCAAATCACGGATTTGCACAAAATCCATTTTTTTTTCATTCAACTGCTACAAGATCAACAATTCCATAAGCTTGGGCTTCTGTTGCTGACATAAAAACGTCTCTTTCCATGTCTTCAGATACAACCCATAATGGTTTGCCCGTCCTTTGTACATAAACCCTTGTGAGGGTTTCGCGTAGTTTCAGCAGTTCTTCCGCTTCCAGGATAAATTCTCCCGTTTGTGCCTCATAAAAAGAACTAGCGGGTTGATGGATCATTACCCTGATGATAGAAGGTTTCTCTATCTGGTGTGATGAAAGGAACAGAAAAGAAAGATAAAGAATAATAGGAAAAAAAGATAGAATTGAACAACCGTACGGGCATCATCTTTTGTGCATTGCATACGGCTCTACAATCAAATTGACCCTTACTTTCCATTCAAGAAAGATAAAAATAGAATCTATCGGCCCCAGATGGGTAAATGATCAAATTGCCACCCTTCCTTTTGGAGGAGTTAAAAAATACTATGATGGCTCCGTTGCTTTCTATTTAAAAATGGATTCTTTTTTTGTCTTTGATTCAGCAATCCCAAAGTTTCTTTTTGATCCAACCAAAAAAGGAAAAATTTGGTTTTTTTTCGCACTCTTTTTTTTATAACTTAAATATTGTTAAGAGCCCTTCGGTGTGAAAACAAACAAGTTTGTGACGCTGAATTGGACTTCCGATAGATAAGAGAAAATCGGAAATATCTTTTATCTCATACTACTCTCTCGATACATAATCGAATCTTTTGAAAAAAAAAACAATACAAAAATTTTTCATATCGAATTCGAAGTGCCATGCTATTATTACTTAATATTCATATGGCGAAGGCATAGTTTTCTTTTTTCTCTCAAATAAAAAAACCTCATTGGCGCCAAGCGTGAGGGAA